AGCTGTGCGGCAGCTACAAAATGGGAATTTGATGAAATATAGAATAAAGATATACAAACAAGAACTAATCCCAATGAAAATGCAGAATAAATTGGATTGGTAAGTAATACCACCCCCAAACCTCCTAATATAAGACCCAATCCCAGAAACACTAAAAGAAAATCATGTATTGGTCCAGGTAAATCCATTATATATGTAAAATAATAAATAAATCGAAAATCTTTCATGACCTTATTGACTTGACCAGGGAAATTACCCTATTTTTTTTTGATGATATGTTTTTTATAAATTTAATTCAAAATGCTAAATGGGAGTTCAAACAAGCTATATATGTCAAAATAATTACGAATATATAACTAGATCTTTAATTCAAATGAAGCCTGGTTTCTTGCCAATCAATCAATAGTCGGTATTTATATTGTATTATTAACTAAGGAAAAAGAAAACTCATTTTTTAGATCCAAAAAAATGGAACCTTAGTAATTTTGAATTGTTCTTGAATCCTGAGGTTTATTCATTTTTTATTTGAGGCGAATTCAAAATTGTTCGAATTGTGTAATCATCAATTACTGGCATTGGTAAACGACCCAAAGCTATTTGATTATAATTCAATTCGTGACGATCATAAGTTGAAAGCTCATATTCTTCGGTCATTGATAAACAATTTGTTGGGCAATACTCAACACAATTACCACAAAAGATACAGATTCCGAAATCGATACTGTAATTAAGCAATTGTTTCTTTCGAATATCCGTTTCTAATTTCCAATCAACAACAGGTAAATCTATAGGACATACACGAACACATACTTCACAAGCAATGCATTTATCAAATTCAAAGTGAATTCGACCGCGGAAACGCTCCGATGTGATCAATTTTTCATACGGATATTGAATAGTTACAGGTAAACGATTTGTGTGGGATAAAGTAATCATGAAACTTTGACCAATGTACCTTGCAGCCCGTACTGTTTGTTGACCATAATTCATGAACCCAATTACCATAGGGAACATATCGTGAATATCTATGAGTAATTTTGTTTCTTTCTCTTGTTTGATATAAGTCGTGAATAAAAAATAGTTTATTTACAGTGAAAGGAGTTGAGAAGAAGTTGTTAATAATAGATTACCTAGAGAAATAGGTAAAAGGAATTTCCATCCAAGATTTAATAATTGGTCCATTCTTAGCCTAGGTAAAGTCCATCTTGTTGTTATAGGAATGAACAAAAACAAATATGTTTTCACTAATGTAATAAAAAGACCAAGTATCGTTCCAAAAACTCCACTCGCTTTATTTATTTCAAAAAGTTGAGGAATAAATATGGACGGAATAGATAGATTCCATCCACCCAAATAAAGAACTGTTACAAAGAATGAAGAAACTAGTAGATTTAAATAGGAAGCAACATAAAATAAACCAAATTTTATACCTGAATATTCGGTTTGATAACCTGCTACTAACTCTTCCTCTGCTTCTGGTAAATCAAAAGGTAATCTCTCACATTCTGCTAGGGAGGAAATTAGAAAAATGATAAATCCTATAGGTTGACGCCACAAATTCCACCCCCAAAAACCATATTTTGACTGTGCCTCAATTATATCAACTGTACTTGAACTGTTAGATAATCATAGTCGGTGATAACATCACTGTTCCCATCGCTATTACAAAACCGTACGTGAGATTTTCACCTCATACGGCTCCTCGAGAACCACAAATAAATCTAAGGACCGGATTAGCATTCTTTATCTTGATATGTTCTAGATAGAGTACAAATCTATTGAAAGGTCCCGAATTAGACCAATGGAATTCTGTCTACTATAATACTAATTAAGTACTTCTGAATTGATCTCAGCCTTTATTTTATCACTTTATTTAATAAGAATTTTTTTTTCGTTCCTACTCGTCTTTCTCAAAAGGGTATTGAAAAAAAAAAATAAAGGATTATTTCGTTCCTAATAGTCATTTCTTTAATTGGTGGATAGGAGCATACTCTGGATCGGAATCATGGGGAGTACTACCTGATCATTTCTACCAACTTAAAGCCCCAATTAGTATTCCTTTTATGCAGAAATGCCCCTTTGGATAATTTACATAATCTCTATTACTAATCCTTTGTGTAATTTTGGTGTTTCTAACCATCCACTTATTTTTGCGGAATCACCCGTTATGGTAATACATGTATGTAAATACATACAAACGATAGTGAAAACTCCATATAGTTAATCTTTTGAACCCGCTTCAAGCTATGATATGATGTCCAATCAACCAATCTTGGGGTAAACAGTCTTTACTGCTTATATTTATTTTTGCTTAATCCTGGTACATAGGAAATGAGATTCGATCTTTTGACTGCGAACTTCTAAGCTGTTTTCTTTCACTCATATAACTATCTGATTTAGTTCGTCAACCCAAATGATAAACAAATAAATGAAGATATCTATGCAAACCCTTTCTAGAAATTAGAAATAGGAAAAGTTTATGTCTCAACGAATCACACGTAGAGATATTGATAATACACATAGAGTTAATGGTATTTCATAACTAATCGATTGAGCAGCAGCTCGTAAACCACCCAAAAAAGAATATTTATTATTTGATCCATATCCTGACATAAGTAGTCCAATGGGAGCAATACTTGAAATAGCGATCCATAAAAAAACACCAATATTGAGATCGGCTAGCACAAGGTGATAGCCAAAAGGAATTACCGAATAACTTAGTAGAATTGATATGACCGCTATGGATGGTCCGATACTGAATAAACTGATATCTCCTCTAGATGGAATAATATTTTCTTTTAAAAGTAATTTTGTCCCATCTGCTAGCGCTTGGAGAATTCCAAAAGAGCCAGCGTATTCAGGTCCAATACGTTGTTGTATCCCTGCGGATATTTCTCTTTCTAACCATACAATTACTAGTACACTTATTGTAATTCCCAATACAAGAGTCAAGATAGGGATAAGCATCCATATAATCCCATAGACCTCCTTTAAATATTCCAATTTTGAAAACGAATTGATATCTTGTACTTCTGTTGTATCAATTATCATTTCAACGATCAATTTCTCCCATAATGATATCTATACTACCTAGTATCGTCATAATATCAGCCAATTTTATTCTTTTAACTAACTGAGGAAGAATTTGCAAATTGATAAAACCTGGTGGTCGGATTTTCCATCGCCAAGGAAAAACACTTTGATCTCCTATCAAAAAAATTCCCAACTCGCCCTTTGGTGCTTCGACTCTCACATAAAGTTCCTGTTTCGATAATTCAAAAGTGGGCGAGGGTTTTTTACTAATGAATCTATATTCAAAATCATTCCATTCAGGATCGCTTACTCTATCAAAGCATCGGATTTCTAAATTCTCATAGGGTCCTCCTGGAATTCCTTCCAGAGCTTGTTGAATAATTTTTATAGATTCCGTCATTTCACTGATTCGTACTAAATAACGAGCTAATGAATCTCCTTCTTTTTGCCATTTCATTTCCCAATCAAATTCGTCATAACACTCATAATGATCAATTTTACGAAGATCCCATTGTATTCCGGAAGCTCGTAGCATTGGTCCTGATAAACCCCAATTTATTGCTTCCTCTCCATTAATAATACCCACTCCCTCAATTCGTTCTAAAAAAATAGGATTTCGTGTAATAAGTTTTTGATATTCAGAAATCCCTGTTAAAAAATAATCACAGAAATCCAAACATTTATCTATCCAGCCATAAGGTAGATCAACAGCCACTCCTCCGATACGAAAATAATTATGCATCATTCTCATACCAGTGGCAGCTTCGAATAAATCATATACTAATTCTCTTTCTTTAAAAATATAGAAGAAAGGAGTTTGTGCACCAATATCTGCCATAAAGGGACCAAGCCATAATAAATGAGAAGCTATACGACTCAACTCCAACATAATTACTCTGATATAGCTGGCTCTCTTCGGTACTTGAATATTTCCTAATTGCTCTGGTGCATTTACGGTTATTGCTTCTGTGAACATAGTAGCTAAATAATCCCAACGTGTTACATAAGGCAGATACTGTATAATTGTTCGGTTTTCCGCAATTTTTTCCATCCCTCTGTGTAAATAACCCAATATTGGTTCACAGTCAATAACATCTTCACCATCTAGAGTAATGATGAGCCGAAGAACCCCATGCATAGATGGGTGATGAGGACCCATATTTACTATCATGAGGTCTTTTCTGGTAGCTGGTACATTCATAGGTTTTTCCCCGATTCATTCTTCCATGAATTACTGAAAACAAAAATAAATTTATCAAAATTCAAGATATAATAAATCAAATAATTAAGGTTCTTCAAATTAGTGAGTTTTTAGTTCCCGAATATCCAACCGACCAATTATTTCTTTATAACGTACTCTATTTTTCTTTAACAAATAAGCCAGTAATCGTTGACGTTTTCCCAGAATTTTACGTAGACCTCGCTGAGATAAATAGTCTTTTCTGTGCAATTCTAAGTGTGAAGTAAGTCTTCGTATCTTATTGGTGAAACTAACGACTTGAAATTCAACAGACCCCTGGTTTTTTTCTTTTTCTTCTTGCAAAAAAACTGAACTGAATACATTTTTTACCATAATTCTCCCCCTTTTTTATTGTCTTGTTGAAAGATCTAAATTTTACCGATCAGAAATAAAAAATTATAATAATGCCAACCACTTTAATTGGGTATACTTAATGAAATTATAGACTCCTAATTTTATTAAATCGTTTTTTTATCAAATAAAATGAGTCAATGATCAATCTAATTTTCAATTTACGTCGTATAGAAATATAAAAGAAAAGGACGGCACTTATAAAAGATAATAAGTTTTGAGCTGAAAATTACAATAAAATAAAAGGATTCCGTTGAGTTATTGATAAATCTAATTGATACGTCAACGTCATTGAATTAGTATCATGTATAAGAATGAAATGTAAAATAGCACATGTGTATATGCGGTTGCTTTCATATATTAGATATGCTACAGGATACATAGATAAAATCTATCACCCTCGTGGATACATATTTATCCTTACCATATTGAAATGGCTGCCATTAGTGGTATCAAACCAATAGCGATTCATACAAGCTAAATCTTCTAATTGATAAGTTGGCCAAAGAAATAATTTTATTAATTTATTTTTCTCTATCTCAAGATTTGTGCTTTTATCCAAAAATTGATCGCAGTTTTTTTCATCGCAAAATACTGTATTTCTATCACAACCGTTCCCATTTCGGGAATCCAAACAAATTCGAATTCTAAACTCTCTACGACGTCTAAGTGATAAAATATTTTCAGGAACGGGCAAAACATAATGATTTTTGTTTTGATTTTCAGTTATTTTTTGATGTTTTGCAATGGGTTTATCAACATATCTTTTTTCTTGGTTTCCTTGATTAGCTTTGTCCTTACTCTTATGAACGAATGAAATACTTATGGTTTGATACATAAAAAATTTTCCATCCCTTGTAACAGACAGACGCACCGGTTCAATAATAAATAGACTCTTTCTCATTAATTCTGTAAGAGTTAAATCTTTCTGAATCAGCATTATACCCAGACTCATTTCTCCCCGTTGAATAGAGGATATAGCAATTTCTCTTGGGTTTAGCAATCTAAGCAGGAAACAATATACCTTGATATTATTGAGCATTCTTTGATTTAAAGAATCATCCCATCTCAATTGAAAAAGCAAATATCTTTTAAGAAATAAATGGAGTTCGGCTTCTGTATTGCTTTGGTATTCTTTTTTTTTTCTACGTTTTTTTATATCCGATCCCACCCCATAATTTTCGTCAAGATCTTCTTCTTGAACTGATCCGCGATTCCTTCGGTTTTGTGCATCTGATCTAGGATTCCCTCGAGTTGGAGATTCTTTTTCTTTTTTCTTTCCATTTTCTAATTCAAGATAGTTTGTTTTATTCGATGAAAGATCCTTTTTGGGATTTTGATTGATATTTTTAGTTGCACTAATATTTACATCTCCATTAAAAAGTAATTTGATGGGTATGAACCAGGGTTTCATTTTATATGAATTATAAAGGAGTGCAAATTCGGGGAAGAACCAAAGTTTAAGATTCGATATGGGACGATTTCGTATTTGTTCATTCATTCCCATCCAATCAAACCTTTTTTTATTGGAAGGCTTTATTTGTTGATGAATCATCAGACCTTTCTTCTCTATTTTTTTGCCATTAATAGTCTTAGTTTTTTTATGACTGTTGGTATTAATCCAGGTCTCAATATCGACCGTATTTCTAAGACAAAAATGGATCATTTTCCAATCCCCATATTTTCTATCTGGATTTTTATCCATATCCACAATACCATTTTTTACGAGATAATTATTGCTAAGAATATCTCCTATTCCATCAAATAATTTGTATTTCCGTGTGTTGTAATTACAAGAAATCCCTTGGTTATTGTTTACTTGTAATGGTGATACATAAATAGATGAGTTCTTCGTATCTTCATAAGATATAGATTGATATGATAAAAGATCATATCCATAGTCTTTTTGATTTGGTAATTTATAATAAATTACTTGGTCTTTTTCATAAGAATCCCGTTTGTTTAAATCTTTATTTTGGGTCTGATTAACTCTATTTCGCCATTTTCCTGGCACTAATTTAGACCATCTAATCTTAGATAAATTATATTGATAATGACCCCGTAACCGTGTTTTCCATTGATTTATTCCAAATTTTTTATTTTGGAATTCAGAATGCAATATTCCTTGGGCTTCAAAATCATCTTTTATTTCGTTTGTAAGAAAAAGGGATGTTCCATTATATTGAAGGACAAATCGTAACTTATCCAAGTTATTAACTTGGATTTGTGATAATTTGTAAAAGACATATGCTTGTGACAACGAGGATAAGTTCTGTGAATTCTTACTAAGAGAATTCTTACTAAGATTAGAAAGGGACTTTCTAAAGTTAATTGTATTTTGATTTGTTTTATCAATAACTTCTTGATTGACTTTAATATTGAAAATGTATTTACCCATATATTTTTTTTTTGATTCAAGAAAAAGTGGTGTATTGATCTGAAGAATATTAATAATAAATAAGAAGATATATATATATATCTTTTTAAAGAAAAATTTTATAAAAAAAATGGATTTACGGATTAATCGAATATTTCTTCTTTGAAACATCGGCTCGAAAGTTTTTGGAGATTCAAATCTTTCAGCATCATTACCTTTTTTGTTTTTCTTGTCTTTTAGAATTTTTCCTATTTGAGTTCTGATTCGATTTGTTCTATCAGTTAGATCTTTTATTTTTGTTTCGGCCAGTGAATAATTTGTCCAATCAAGAGATTTAATTTGACTGGACGATTCATAAATCATATTATTACTGATTCTCGAATCTTTGTCTTTTTTAGTTTCATTCAATCCAGATATTTCTTTCAACCCCAAAAATAGAGTTGGATTTATTTTTAATAGTTCTTTTATTATTCTTTGTATAAAGATAATGTTTTTTATAATCCATGTTTTTATTTCTTTTGAAATTATTAGAACAAAATTTGTTCTTTCTATTAGAACTATAAAACAATTCGTTTTCCATTTCAGAATTTTTTTTCTTAGTTTTTTAAAAATGGAGTCAAAAAACGAAGATCTTTTTCGTGGGGAACCAAAAGGTAGTTCAGCTTCCATTCCCAAAACTGTTAAAAAACAAAAATCATCGTTTTTTTTATCTTTCTTTTTTATTAGAAAAGGGGAGGCTAGTTTAGATCTGTGCCAAGGTTTCAAACGGAAAGGAAATAATATTTTTATTTGAATACCATCTATTAACCAGTTTTTTGGAAATTCTGTTTCTGATAATTGAACACCATTATAGGTGCATTTAACATGCATTTCCCTCTTCCAACCCTTTAAATCCTCGGACCACTCGGGAAATTGAAATAATAGCATACGACCCATATTTTTAGCTATTATCAATGATGGTAATATAATATATCTTCTAAGAATTGATTGTGTTACTAAGATTGAACCTCTTATTATTTGAGCAAATATAATGCTATCCCAAGCTTCTGCTATTTCTATTCGTGCTTGATCTTCTAATCTGTCCGTCGCTCTTTTGTCCGCTTCTTTTTTCTCTTGTTCATTTGTATCTTCTTCCACATAATCCGAAATTTTGAATTCTGTGTTTTCACCCATCTTATTTATAAAAATGAATTTAATAAGTTCGGAGATATCAAATAAAAAAAGAGGGGGATTGCCCATTCTGTTAAAAAAAAACGGGGAATGTACATTTGCTTGAAACAATTCCAAAATAGTTATTTTACGTCTTTGAGCGCGCATAGATCCTTTTATTATGTCTCGACGAAAATCCGATTGTTGAGAATAATGTATTAAAGCGACTTCGTCTGTTTGATCAGAATTATTAGTATCTAGCGTAGTAGTATAAGTATCGGGATTCTGCTGATTATTAGTAAAAATGACTACACGTTTAGCTTTTCTTGAACGAATCTGATGATCCTCCTCCGCGTCTTCCTCATTTTGTTTCTCTTGTTGTTCTAACTCGTCAATTAATTTGTATGACCATCGAGGTATTTTTTTACTGATTTCTTTTATTTCTATTTCAAGATCTTTGTTTCTAATTTTGTACTCGTTGGTATCAGTTATAACTGCATTGAATAATAATTTTGCTTGTGAATAATTTTTTTCTTGTTCGGAAAATGAAAATCTTGTATTTATCCTTTGTTTCAATATTTTTATTGAGCATATTGATTTTACAGCAAATTCACTAATAAAATTCAATAAATTACCATTACGAATTTCCGTTGATATTGATTTTCGATCAAATGCAGCTATTCTTTTATCAAATTCTCGATAACTAGTAGCAATAAGGATCTCGTGGATCTTATTTATCCAAAGAGTTCCGATGGAATTTCCGATGGGAATTTTATTTATGATTGAAGGGGAAAAAACAAAATGGATTATTCCACGATAAGGCCCGTTCGAGAAAGGATCATACTTTTTAGGCAAGTATTCTTTTTTAGTTTCATCATTACACAATCTAGTTTTTTTTTCGAGTACTACATCCAGAGGAAGAGATCCCTTATCTATAGCCTCTATTCGACTTATAAACTCGTTGCTGAGCTTGTTTTCGTTTTGTTCATTCGTATAAACCCACTGATTATCTAGTTCATAAGAGGAAGGGTTTTCGGTTGTGTACAAAGCCATCTTTCTTTGTATCATTTCCAAAAAAGTTGATAAACTCGGTGTATACATAAAAGAGATTTTTTGTTTTCCATCACTTCGACATGTGTAAAAAAAATATTGTGACATTTCATTTCTTACAGCATTTTCAAATCGCTCATTTTTTATATACCGCAATGGCAATGGACGAGTCCATCGTTTATAGTCGAAAAGACCGATCACAAGAAGTTTTTCAAACCAGAAGAAAGGATCTTCTTTGTTTTTAAGGATTTCTAACTTCGAATTTTCGTGATTCCCATCCAGATCAGAAGTTTCATAAACTCGGCTATTTTTATAGAATGTCTCTTTAAAGTGAAAGTGGAATTCATCCTTTGTTTTTTCCGTTCCATTCACTCGGATCTCTTCTGTTTCATCGATTTTGTCCGGATCCTCCTTTTCTTCCGAAAAAAGGGAAGGAGAAGGATCTTCTTCGGTGGATCCCTCTTGTTCCTCTTTAGTCCCCTTCGTTTTGGAAGTTGGTTCTATTTCTACATCTGTTTCTTCCTCGCTTTCCCCCCTTTCTTCCGTTTCTGAGGTTTCTTTCAGTTTCTTAGTAACGCTGGGTGACGGTATTCTGCCTAAATAGTAGACACAGGTAATAAATAAGAGAATACTAAAGATTCGAGCCATAGAATTTCTCACTTCTGACACAAGGTATTTATTAGATCGAATAAGTACATTAGATCTAATAGAATGATTTTGCCGTATCCAGACTAATACCAATCCAACCCATTTCATGAATAAAATGTGACCAATTAACCAACCAACAAAACTACTTGTTA